TCAACGATTACGGGAATTGCTTAAGCAATCCCAATCAGCCCCTCTTACGGTAGAAGAACAGATAATGACTATTTATACCGGAACAAATGGCTATCTCGATTCATTAGAGATTGGACAGGTAAGGAAATTTCTTGTTGAGTTGCGTACTTTTTTAAAAACGAATAAACCTCAGCTTCACGAAATAATATCTTCTACCAAGAAATTTACCGAGGAAGCGGAAGCCATTTTGAAAGAAGCTATTCAGGAACAGATGGAACGCTTTCTACTTCAGGAACAAGCATAAAAAATGGATCACTCTTATATCTTTTATATTTTTCAAAATTTAAAATGAAAAAAAAAGGTGATTTTTTTTTAGATTAATTAGATATTATTTTAATTTTCGAATATTTTAATATTAAATAATTTCATATATTAAATAAAATATAAGTATCTCGGATTCAATGAAAATTATTCAAAAAATATTTCTTGACATAGAAATATAGAAATCAAAAAAATATATATTATATATTTATATATATGGAAAAAAATTGCGTCCAATAGGATTTGAACCTATACCAAAGGTTTAGAAGACCTATGTCCTATCCATTAGACAATGGACGCCTTTCATTCCTATTTGTTTTCGTATTTTTTACTTCGAATCTCTTGTTCGTAAAAAAAAATAAATAGCGGATTGTATGTGAGCAAATTTCGGCAATTACGTATTCAATTCAATGATAGATTAAGGTGAAATTATGAATTGAATTTAAAAAATAATAAAAAGAGAAAGCGGGTAGCGGGAATCGAACCCGCATCGTTAGCTTGGAAGGCTAGGGGTTATAGTCGACGTCGATTCATCATTTTTAACGTCTCTAATTCAAAACCGAACATGAAACTTTTATTTCATTCGGCTCCTTTATGGTAGATGGATAATTTCCCCGATTTAAGACGTAACTGAAAAAAAAATTGACCCATAACATCTATGTCAGCCTTTACTGTCTGAATACATTTTAAACTACTCGCTTTCTAGATGATCCCTCTAGAAGAGGAGGATTATAACACTCTTTCTAGTTACTTCGTTCTCTATTTCTATTTGAACGAATCCTGAGGAAAAGAATTTTCTTTCCACCGAGCTAAACAATATATCGATGTCTCTAGTAAACCAAAGCCATCGTTTAATAGCTATTTTGCTTCAATCTCCCCTCTATAATCTATAAACAAATCTAAAATTGAAGATTTAGTTACGATTAGAAAAAAGCTTTCTTCATCCATAGATCCTTTTACTCATTCAATTGGAAGTAGTGATCCAAAAAAAAATTATGTTTCGTAATTTCATAATCCAATTTTTCAATTGCTAATTGATCCTTGTATAAAATATAAAAAGCACGAGAATGTATATTCTTCCTCGAATCTGTCATTGAGAGGTCAAGAATTAAATCCTTTTAAGAAATAAAGTTTTTTTTTCGGAATATGAAGAAAACCGAAGGACCCCTTAACTATGTAAGGGGTTATATAGAACGAATCACACTTTTACCACTAAACTATACCCGCTACAATGCGATTATTATCTATAAATGGATCTTTTGTCGAATCGGATGTAATCAATACAGGATCAGACAAGAATTATTAAAAATGAAGTGTTGACGTGTTTTGTTGGGTACTTAATGCGATTAAGAAAAGGGTGCAAAAAAAAAAAATAATCAAAAATCAGAAATGATACTTGAATTCCCTATCATAGGAATAGAAAGAATCCTCCTTATAATTTAAGATTTATTATTGTTGTTGCTTCAATAACATTTTTAAATTCAGCTAATTATCTATGATTATGATTCAGTGGAACAAAAAAAGGCCCGGCTAGGTACTGACCCGGCCAGGCCATGGAAAAGCCCTTATCCGACAAAAATAACGAGGTATTCTTTTTTTTTTATCATAAAATAATTTTGCGAGCCCGTACTTTAGAGTTGGAATTGCTGATAAACGTGATATATATATAATTATATAAATTATAGAACTTTTATTTTTATTCGAATTTAATTAGAATTAAATAGAGATATTAATTAGACTAAACTATACTATCTTTTTAAGATATAAGTCGATTAAAATTTTAATAAGGATAAAGAGATAATTTCAATCCTTACTTTATATGTAATGTAACATAGTTATTATCCGTTTTCAATTGGGAGAGATGGCTGAGTGGACTAAAGCGTCGGATTGCTAATCCGTTGTACGAGTTATTCGTACCGAGGGTTCGAATCCCTCTCTTTCCGTTTCCCTGGATCGCTTAATATTTAAGTTATCTTTCGATCAAGTAAAAGTATTATTTGATGCTTATTCTTCACGTCCAGGATTACGTCCTGGATCATTAGATAAGAATCCGAAGATGAAGAGAGAAACAAAGAATATCACTACTGTGTAAACGAAGAGTTTGAGAGTAAGCATTACACAATCTCCAAGATCTTTTTTTTTTTTTTAGAGAATAGATTATCCATTTTTATATCACATATCATATTTTGACACCATGAAAGGAAGTACTTTTTTAATTTTTAGACAGGGTTTTTCTTTAGTAAAATTTGAATTTTATTTTGAAATACCCGCAATACCGAATTGTGGGGTATCCTATATAAGATCTTTGACGAGAAAAGAAAAAGGTCATAATGAAGAAATGGGGTGATTCAAGAATTTCAATGTTTCAACTAAAGGTTCATACTCTAAGACTTAATTCAAAATTTCATCGAAAACTTACAGCAGCTTGCCAAACAAAGGCTAAAAGAAAAAACAGCAAAGGTATGACCGGCATAAAATCGACAATTGGATTTAAAAAAGAGTAGGCCTCGGGTAATTTGGCCAAGAAAAAACTACTCAAATAAAGGGCAAAGTTAAGACAGATACCGCAAAAAATATTAAGCATAACAAAGATTTTTTTCTTGGAGATAATTGTATTTTGATTGAGTTATTGATATCTTATTGATATAAGGCAAAAAATAATGAAGAAAGTAAAGTAGACCAAAAAATCCTTTCAACCCATTCACCCAATCAAAAGCCTTCAATTCTAAAAAGAGAATATAAGAAATCATACGTTTATACAATACAATATCTTAATTAAATTATATGTAATGATCAATCAAGTCCAGTTTAATTCTATATTATATATATCTACACGTAGCAAAATCCTATCAACAATATAGTGCATAGATATGTATTTGCATTGGAATTGACGAAAAACCAACACTCATATTAGTGTTTATTAGTGCAGAATTGGAATTTAAATGGGGCGTGGCCAAGTGGTAAGGCAACGGGTTTTGGTCCCGCTATTCGGAGGTTCGAATCCTTCCGTCCCAGAGCACCCATTATATCATATCCGTAAAACTCTTGCTGTTTTGAACAAGACTCTCTTTAAGATCTTTAATTTGAATTTAAGAGTGGAGTAGTGGCTATAATATGATTCTTGTTTATCATTTTTACTTATCTGATTCAGAGAAGAATATTGTTTTATCAAACTAAATTGCGTTCGAATGAGACAGAGATGTAACTTAATCTACTTAATCTTAATCTACTTAATCTAGTTGTTTTGTTATCTAGGTCAGATAGGAACATAGACCCCACACCACACTAGTTTGAATAAAAAAAGTTGGACAGACTATCATTGTATGCCTGTGCCCATCCCTCTCTGCTATTCCTATTGAAGTGAATTTCGGTACCCTATCCTATATATTTTCGTTTTAATATTTAATTGAAATACATATATCTATGTATCTGTCTGAATCTCATTAACAAACGATCAAGTAAATTACATATGTAACAGATCTGTTTTCTTTGCACCGAGTTTTTTGTCATTTTTTGTTTGGGTCTAAGAGTTCTATTCTTCCGTTTATTTGCTACCTATGGGATTTAAAAATTAGTGCTGAGACGTTTTCAGAAACTAACTACCCATTCATATCTATTTCTATTATCGATATAGAAGGACAAAAGTACAGATTTCTTATTATTTAGCGATCGCACTAATGACTATTCATGATTCCATAATTGAATCAATTAAATACTAGTTCCAAACTAGAGGAATGTTATGGTAAAACTTCGTTTGAAACGATGTGGTAGAAAGCAACGTGCGACTTGAAGGACATGATCAGCTGTGGATGTAATAATCCACCATTTTATTACGAATAGAAGTGCTCTTGACTCGACATCCTTTGTTCTGCTCGACTAGAACCCATCAGTTTTTTCTTGGGTTGTAATGTAAAAAAGGGGTTATTATAGTTACATGATGGAGCTCGAGTAGAAAGTATTGAGTCATTTCTATTGAGTCATTTCTCAAGGGTAAGGGTCTAGGGTTAGTGTCAATTAATAAGTTTGAACAACTTCGTAAATATAGCTTCTATATAGAAATTGAAAGGATTCCATTTTAGAAAGTTTCAAATCGAAATCTAAAAAAAAGTCAAATTTGTTGGACTTGGTAAAACTTTTTCAATCAAAAGTGGAACACGCGTGAATCAACCGTTCTGATGATTCTTTGATAGAACGAAATCACAAAAAAGGTATGTTGCTGCCATTTTGATAAGGATTAAGGATCACCGAAGTAATGTCTAAACCCAATGATTCAAACAAAAGATAAAGGATCCTGGAACAAGGAAACACCATTTTTCATTGTCTCAACAACTAAATATGAAGAATAAAACAGATTATAAACGAGACAAGAAGGGGGCTAGAGACCACTCAAAAAATGAAATAGCTTAGGGATTGTGAGCTATTTGAGAGTTATCCCACTTGAGTTATGAGTACAATTTTTTGTTTTACATTTCTAAATGAAACAAATTGAAATCTTTAATCATAGTCTAATTGATTTGATGATTTTATGGATCTATTTGACACTCTAATTTTATACATAGACATAATTTTCTCGAGCCGTACGAGGAGAAAACCTCTTATACGTTTCTAGGGGGGGTATTTTAATCTATCCCAATGAGCCGTCTATCGAATCGTTGCAATTGATGTTCGATCCCGAAGAGAGGGGAGAGATCTCCGGAAAGTTGGTTTTTATGATCCGATAAAGAATCAAACTTATTCAAATGTTCCTGCTATTCTATATTTCCTTGAAAAAGGCGCTCAACCTACAGGAACTGTTCATGATATTTCAAAGAAGGCGGAGGTTTTTAAGGAACTTCCCTTTAATCAAACAAAATGAAAATAAAGAGTATAAGCTTTTCTCTACTTCTCTAACCCCGCCTTTTCGTATTGTTCCCATAGAATCCCCTGTTCTAGTGGTATTGGTATATAACGACAAAAAGCGAAGGGGGATATTCCCAAAATAGAGGGACTAGATGAAGAAATTGGATCTCGAAATCTAAAATTATGACATTATCTGCAATCGACTGGTTTTCATTGGAACTCTACTAACAAATAATAATAACCACGGAATCAAACTTGCTTATTCGCTCAACTTATATTGATTGAAGAACTCGGATTTTTTTTTTTTACTACTTTTTATTCCTTGATCTACTATCTACACCTTTTTGCATCTATGTAGTGCCAATCCAACACCAGTCCTTATAGTGAATATTTTAATTATTTCCATTTTTGTATTCACATTTATATTGACAACAGTGTATCGAACAAATATAATTTGATCGTGTATAAGTATAAATCTTTTCTTGACATAGGTTCGGTTTTTTATTTGACTTCGTTCAATTGATGGGTTCGTTGAATTCTCTGTGATACAATAATTTTTTATTGGAGTGAAAAAAAAGAACGGGAGGTTGATTCACTTGTACATTTATATCTATTCTAAATTCGAATTATATGCAAATTTAGTATATTTGCATCTGATCTCTTCATTTTTATATTCAGTTCAGAAGCGATTTAATTTTGAGATTTCTTTTTGTATTCTTAGTTTAAAATAAAATGTTTTGATTGTGTAATGGCACTCAAATTTAGTTATATTTTTTTACTGTATTGACATTTACACATCCTATTGTTTTTAGATTTTTGGGTTGCTAACTCAACGGTAGAGTACTCGGCTTTTAAGTGCGGCTAGTATCGTTTACACATTTGGATGAAGCAAGGGATTCGTCCATACCATCGGTAGAGTTTGTAAGACCACGACTGATCCTGAAAGGGAATGAATGGAAAAAATAGCATGTCGTAGCAATAGATAATTCTGAGAATATTGCATTCTTACCGGATCGGTACAAAGACTTGTTTGAAGGCTTGGATCGGGGCGGAACAAAATGAATTAAAAGTTGGGTCGAGTGAATAAATGGATAGAGCCCTCTGGCTCTAATTATAGGGAAACAAAAAAGCAACCGGCTTCTGTTCTTAACTTTGAATGATTACCCGATCTAATTAGATAGACGTTAAAAATGGATTAGTGCCTGGTGCGGGAACGGCTTCTCCTATGCCTATTATGAGTGGATTATCCTTTTTTTATGAATCCTAACTATGTTGATATTCTCCATTTATGCATTGGAGAGGAATGTGTAAAAGAAGCAGTATATTGATAAAGATAATTCAATTCTTTCCAAAATCAAAAGAGCGATTGGGTTTAAAAAATAAAAGATTTCTAACCATCTTGTTATCCTATAACGAACATAAACCTATTAGATGAAAAAAAAAGAGGATGGAGAGTCCGTTGATGAGCTTACCTGTCTCCGAGGTATATATTATTTTATTTTTATTATTATACTACGTTTTGACCGTATCGCACTATGTATCATTTGATAATCCAAGAAGTATCTTATGCCTATCTTTGGTTCAAATCTAATTTCAAATGGGGGAATTTCAACGATATTTTGAACTCGATAAATTTTTGAAACAGGACTTACTATATCCGCTTATCTTTCAAGAGTATATTTATGCACTGGCTCATGATCATGTTTTAAATAGATTCGTTTTGGTGGAAAATTTTGGTTATGATAATAAATCCAGTTCACTAATGGTGAAACGTTTAATTACTCGAATGTCTCAACAGAATCCTTTGCTTATTTCTGCTAATGAGTCAAACCAAAACCTATTGTTGGGGCATAACAAAACTTTAGATTCGCAAATGATATCAGAGGGATTTGCAGTTATTGGGGAAATTCCCTTTTCCCTAAGATTAGTATCTTCCTTAGAAAGGAAAGAAGAAATAGGCAAATCTCAAAATTTACGATCAATTCATTCACTATTTCCGTTTTTAGAAGACAATTTTGTACATTTAAATTATGTGTCAGATATACTAATACCCTACCCCATCCATCTAGAAATCGTTGTTCAAACTCTTCGCTCCTGGTTGAAAGACGCCTCTTTTTTCCATTTATTACGCTTCCTTCTCTATGAGTATCAGAATTGGAATAGTCTTATTATTCCAACTCCAAAGAAATCAAGTTCCATTGTTTCAAAAAAGAATAAAAGATTATTCTTGTTTATATATAATTCTTATGTATGTGAATACGAATCCATCTTCATTTTTCTTTGTAACCAATTTTATCATTTACGATCAACATCTTCTGAAACTCTTTTTGAACACCTTTTTTTCTATGGAAAAAGAAAAGC